TAAAGACTGAGAAAATTGACTCAAGAACAAATTTCATTATGAGCTCCATTGTAGAATTCAGGCCTAACCATTAAGTAAGAAGCGATGGGAACGATGGAATCTGTGAATCCAAAAAATTCTATTGAAAACGAATTCTAATGATTCATTGATCGGGATGGCGGAACGAACCGGAGACCAATTCATCTATTCGGAAAAGTCATGAGCTAACCCTACAACTGAAATAGAGATTGAAAGAGTAAATATTCGCCCGCGAAAACTTGATTTTATTGGATTGCTAATTTTGGATCAATCCAATCCAATACGATAAAAGGCAAAACAAAATAAAGATTCGTTATAAGATTATAAAAACCAATACAATATTATCTATCAAAAAATAGAAATAATATGTTTAGTTATCTATACAAACAAGATATACAAATTACTAATAGATTTGATATAGATTAGACGAAATCCATGATTCAGGGTATTACTCATTAAATACATGTATATCTTAATTCAAATTATATCTTAATTTCAATTAAAGATTTTTGAATCCTTTTATTCGCGAGGAGCTGGATGAGAAGAAACTCTCACGTCCGGTTCTGTAGTAGAGATGGAATTCAGAATCAACCATCAACTATAACCCCAAAAGAACCAGATTCCGTAAACAACATAGAGGAAGAATGAAGGGAATATCTTATCGAGGTAATCATATTTGTTTCGGTAAATATGCTCTTCAGGCACTTGAACCCGCTTGGATCACATCTAGACAAATAGAAGCAGGTCGACGAGCAATGACACGAAATGCACGTCGTGGTGGAAAAATCTGGGTACGTATATTTCCAGACAAACCGATTACAGTAAGACCCGCAGAAACACGTATGGGTTCGGGGAAAGGATCCCCTGAATATTGGGTAGCTGTTGTTAAACCAGGTCGAATACTTTATGAAATGGGTGGAGTAACAGAAAATATAGCCAGAAAGGCTATTTCAATAGCAGCGTCCAAAATGCCTATACGAACTCAATTCATTATTTCGGGATAAAAATGGAGAATCAAAGGAAATAGGTCTTGGGGATTAAAAAAAAATCGCAGGCACAGGTTTCTTTTTTTGGACAAACAATATTTCTTTTTTTTTCTTCGCCCTTTGCATTGAAAGAACAGATTAAAAAAAAAAAATGATATGATTCAACCTCAGACCCATTTGAATGTAGCGGATAACAGCGGGGCTCGAGAATTGATGTGTATTCGAATCATAGGAGCTAGCAATCGTCGATATGCTCATATTGGTGACGTTATTGTTGCTGTGATCAAAGAAGCAGTGCCAAATATGCCCCTCGAAAGATCAGAAGTGGTCAGAGCTGTAATTGTACGTACTTGTAAAGAACTCAAACGTGACAACGGTATGATAATACGATATGATGACAATGCTGCAGTTGTCATTGATCAAGAAGGAAATCCAAAAGGAACTCGAGTTTTTGGTGCGATTGCCCGGGAATTGAGACAGTTAAATTTTACTAAAATAGTTTCATTAGCTCCCGAGGTATTATAAATATAAAATGAGACTATGATATGGTTATAGTCGGGTATTTAAAAGAAATAGATTCAGAAATAGATTCAGATTAATTAGTAGATTATGTCTCACGCATATACCTTTAATAATTCATATTCATAAACAAATAAGTAAAAAAAAACAAGAAAAACATGTTGATTATCTCAAAATTTTGAGGCACCATTAATTTTAATTCATCATGGGTAGGGATACTATTGCTGACATAATAACCTGTATACGAAATGCTGATATGGATAGAAAAAGAGTGGTTCGAATAGCATCTACTAATATCACTGAAAATATTGTGAAAATACTTTTACGAGAAGGTTTTATCGAAAACGTGAGAAAACATCGAGAAAACAACAAATCTTTTTTAGTTTTAACCCTACGCCATAGAAGGAATAGGAAAAGGCCTTATAGAAACGTTTTAAATTTAAAACGGATCAGTCGACCTGGTCTACGAATCTATTCTAACTATCAACGAATTCCTAGAATTTTGGGCGGGATGGGGATTGTAATTCTTTCTACTTCTCGAGGTATAATAACAGACCGAGAGGCTCGACTAGAAAGAATCGGCGGAGAAATTTTGTGTTATATATGGTAATCCTTCTAATATCCGAATTGGATTCGAAACTTCCTATTTGTGAAAAAAAACAGAAAAGGGACCGGTTGTCTAATATCGTTCCTCCTCCATTAGTTGATACTTCACGGGGGTTTTACCTGGAATGAAAGAACAAAAATGGATTCATGAGGGTTTAATTACGGAATCGCTTCCCAATGGTATGTTCCGGGTTCGTTTAGATAACGAAAATCTGATTCTAGGTTATGTTTCGGGAAAGATCCGACGTAGTTTTATACGGATACTGCCAGGCGATAGAGTCAAAATTGAAGTAAGTCGTTATGATTCAACCAGAGGGCGTATAATTTATCGACTTCGCAACAAGGATTCGAAAGATTAGGTGTTTTTTCAA